CTTCTCACCCGTGCGCACGCATCTCGCTTCTTGCTCCCTGACCCATATGGCCTTTCTGACTAACTTCCTGATCCTCTCTCTATAGCAGACTGGGACTACCAACTCGCTTGCATGAGATGATGGCATCTCTATTATGTCATTTCTGCTTTCACGAAGTCCAGCAAGCAAGGAGCTATTTCGTATAATAGAAGAAGGTTGAGGAAAAGAAAGTGCTATCGTATAATAAGAGAGAGGGCTAGAAGCGGTAGACCTGGAAAGGAAGCAAAGCTTCACGAACAACTGCTAAGTCGCTATCTCTGCAATACCTGGGGTAGGTTTTTCGCTTATTGGCTTCTCTGCCTACCAAAAGATTTCACCCTTTCTGGCAAAGTGCCCATAGTATTAGTCCAGTCCCCGACTTCCTCTTGAAAAGCTGGATCAAGAGTCAGCGATGGAAGCCGATTATCCTGACTAGAGGTCAGCCAACGAAAACTCCAAAGCCCTTGTGGGACTGAAATTCTTTCCTAGTGTCTCGTGTCAGCGCTCTTTCATAAACCTAGTTCTCTGCGCTGACCATTCAAGAACGAATTCTTAGCTAGTTGTGCTTTAATATAGGCCTGCTGAGGCTAAGGTAAGAATCGATTCAAATAGTTCAAAAATAGTTAGGAACCTTTCTGTATGCTGGTCTACGCCTATCCTTTGCCTTTTTCATCTAATACCCTGTTTTCCAACCAAAGATAAGGAGTTGACTTCCGTCTCAGTCATCTCGAATCTTTCATCCAATCTGCGAAACGAAAAGCCAAAGAAAACAACTAACCCAAGCCAACCATCCCAGGGAAAGAAAGAAGGGTCCAAGCGAAAAGTAACTTCCTGAACCTTGAGTCCAATCTGCCACAGCCCTTTACTTACATACTCCAAGCAAACCAAGCATCGATGGAAGAACCAGGACGGAAGAGCCTGGTAAAAAAATGGAATCATCGTGAGTCTTTCAGTGATGACTAAAATCCGTCTGTCTCCGATCTCCGGTCTATGGCCTCCGGGTCTTCTTCTTAAACCAAAGCAAGTCCTGGAAACACAAGACGGAAGCCGGTCCCGCGTCTAATCCGCCCAACCTGTTCCAATCTGCGCTAATCGGTCTCAAACCAGCATCCCGCCCTGACTGCTAACCAAGACTGCATCCCATCGTTCTGCCCCAGTATAGGCACTTTCCCACTCTGATGCACGAATCCCTCAAGTACTTCGTTTTCTTGCTCTCTTTCTTGAAGCCTTTGACATGCCGCCTTCCTTTGCTCCTATGCTCTCTTGCAACCCCACGTACATGTACAATAGCCATCGGATTGCTTCAGTCGTACCCTACCGTCTGTCGAATCACTTTACCTTAGTATGCCTAAAGCATTAAAGGAAGCCCCTTGTCTCCCGCTCAAACTTTCTTGTAAAGGACCCAAGAAAGGCATTACAGCTTCCAAGAATTCTTGCATTGTTTATCTTATATATTCGATTAATCCTCCTCTTCCAGTTCTATTGATCCAAGAACCCGATCCTATAGCGCTATCGGTCGTTAACAAATGCATTTTTCATTTTTTCGATCTTGTACCTTAGTACACTGAACACCAACCCAATCTCGACGAAAAAAAGGAAAAGCAAGTACATCCTTAACGGCCTCTATTCTTGACGTGAACGGACGCTTTGTCATTAGATTTAAAAATTACGAAAAAGCTTTTTTTTCTCCTCTCTTCAATAAGCTGTCCAACTACGATGTGTTAAGCATAGTGACCTCAATCCAAACTCTCCAGTCCACATCTTTCTATATATAGATATAGCAATTTCGTCGTCCTTTTTGTTTGTTTTGGAGGTAGATGTAAAGAGAAGAACTACAAGAAAGCAAAAGCCTAGTACTGGAAAAGCCAATCAATCTCTAGGATGCTTTTAAACTAAGTTGACATGGAAGAACCGCTGCGACCCGGAGGCACCCTCCGCCGCCGTTACAATGGGAATGCATCCGCCCTAATGGAAATGAGAGGCCTTATCTCTTCACTTGCTGCTTTCTTTGCAGCTTTCAGGGTATTTGGAAATAAATAGATTTAGAAGTGAAAAAAGTCATATATTTTTTTCTTATTTTCCCTCTTCACTAGGTTATAGGGCAAGATCCCTTATCTATTGGATGTGGGAACCTTATACAAAAATGCTTTCTATGCAATGCTTCCTTCAATACTGGAACTGGACCTTTACGGTCTTAGGCTGACCAGCATTGTATTGATCTAGTTCCAGGTGTTGTCCTTTCTTTCCTCATTGCCACCTTACCTGCCCAAGAAGGGCACCCTTGACTCTATACTCATTACTCTATTTCCTTCCGAACCCGAGTCCCGACTCCTAGAAGTATAGAATATCGAGACCGTTAGAGCTCCATACTTTTCGCGAACAATGGAGCCTAGTAGCGAGAGAGGCAAGAGGTTTGTATGTCTATTTCAACTTGCTCGCCAGAGTCTGGGGCAGAAAAACCATCCCGTTTTCCCAATGAAAGATAAAGTACAAGTTTTAAGGTACCGTACCAAAGGGAAGTTATCACGGCGTTATCAACCCCTTTTTCCTAACCCTCGGGCATAAGCCTAATCTCTCTTCACGGTACCGGGAAGAAAAGAAATACGACAACAACTAAGTCAGAAAAAATTGATTCTTAAATTTACCCTCCTTCAGCTAGGACAGGAACGAAAAAAGAGATGTTGCTTAAAACTTCCTAGCAGTTAAATCTCAGGATGTTTGCAGCTCAACTATATTAATCTCCTCAAGCCATAAGGCGTAGGCCCTTGTATTCGAATAGAAACATCAATCTTTCATCTAAAGCGGCAACTCTGTCCTCGACTTCCTCCCGGGTAAGATGAAGAACAGCCAGATACTGGAATTGGAGTAGAATCAATGGGTGTTGGATGATCAGCCTAGGCTTTTTCTTTTTTTTGTTTCTACGTCTCATGACGGGAGTGCTAGACCCATAAAATGCATTCTTTAGTCAAGCAATGAGAAAGATTTACCAATTTCTTCATATGCTATTTCATATTCATATGCCCTCTAACTTGAACTTCCTGACTTCCCAGGGTTTCCACTGCCTAACTAGACTTCTCATTCATCGGAAGTCAGGGCTAAGAGTTATCATGAGGTAACTCCGCCTTATCTACTAAAGGCTGTAACTTTGAACTCAACTCTAAAGGAAAGGAAGTGACTTCAGGGTTGGAACATCAGAGCGGAGGCGGGCATAGAATCTATGAGTGTTTGAATTGAATCCCTTGGGACTTGAAACTGAATCTTAGTCTGCAGGAATTAAGACTGGTTTGTAGCTTTCCTACCTTATCTTACCTTATCTGAAGTTGGACGGGATTCCTAAGTCGAATGACGGATCTCCGGACTCTTTACGGCTCTCAATCTCAATACTAGCTGGGGTTCAAACAGCCTTGACTCCGAAGGAGAAGATTCTCTAGTCTGTTTTCCCGGTGCAGAATATAGGGCATTTGAATAGAATCCCTGCCTTTGATTACCCAGATGGGATTGCAACTACGTCATATAAAGAAGAATCCCCGAAAACAGAGGAATCCTCGGCTCTTCTCAACTCTCTCACTAAGGGCTTCTATTCCAATAAGTCTACTTATACGTTCTATCTGAGCCTAGCTTCCAAAGCCAACTCATTCTCAGGGACGGGATAACAAGAAAGGATGGGAAAGAATAAAGAGTGCTTGCAAGTCGGAGAGCAGAGAATACTTAGATGCGCCGAATCAATCGCTTGCCGAATCACCAGTCGTCGAAGACGGGCTAACTCTCATATCGCTAGTTCATCCCGATAGAACGGAAGTGAGTAACCTGGAAAGCGAACCAGTCAAGCAAGTGAAATGATCCGTAAGGGGGAGGTTAGCCTTTTCTTTATGATCATAAACTCCGCTGATCTACTCCCATGGCAAAGCTTACGTTCGCTCTGAGATACTTTCAGCCCCTCTCTATAAAAAAGCCCTTTCCTCTTTTCATATATTTATTATAATGAAAAAATAGGAAAGGTCTGCTTCAGCCCCGGCCGATCACTACTGTTCCCATGACCATCAACTGGATCTTTCGCTGTATCAGTTTGGCCTTCAACTTGCTTTAATGGACAGTTATCATCCTTAAGGCCATATTTGCCTTTGCCACAATTAAAAGAGATCATATGAAGGCTCTCATACTCAATTTTCCACACAGTGCGATTTAAACTTAGATAAAATAAAAGAGGCTTAGTAAGATCAACTTCTGCACACAATAAAATAGAACGATCGCCCTCAGCATCAGAGGTAGTATAATAAATCTTGAGCACCTTTCCAATTTCTTTCCCTTTAGCCGCCGAGCATGATGTCCGTTTTTTTCTTTTTGATGGCCCTTAAAGTTTGATTTTTCTCCTTTATTCGGTCATCAAAGACATACTCTGCAAGCCTCTTTCCCCTGTCATGTCAGCATTAAAAAAAAAAATATTATCAAATTGGGGAACCTTCATTCCCCCCCCGCTGTATCGAATTCTTTTAGTATCCAGCCTGCTCCCTTTGTTCAGTCGGAAGACTTTTCTTTTGAAAAAGACTTTTTAGTCCCGTCCAACAAGAGAGGTAAAGCCTTTCTATTCAAATGAGACGCACTCCCATTGTCTCGCTAAGGTCAGCAGCAGGACATAGAGCAGGGATTAAGTAGTCTTGGGAGGCGGACTTATATTCCCCGGTTACGAGTTGACGACGTTTTCACTACTCAAACTTGAAAAAGTCTTTTACACTTTCGGGAAGGCGTACCGGAAGACCCAACTTTCGCTTAAAATCCCAGTTTGGATGAGCAGAGTTAGGCTCGATTTCGATTCATACTGAAAAATAGGTGAATAGTTGATAGCAGATGGGGTCAAGCTAAAGGCAGAGCTTGAATTGGATTTTCCAGTTGGAAATCCGTTAGAAAAGCTGTACCTTGACAAGCCCCACGATGCTTCTGGCAGCCATCATCGCAGGGACTCAGAGATTCCCAAGACCATAACTATAGACTCATTCTGCACCAGCCCACTAGCAAAACAAAAGGCAAGGAACTTCTTTGACTAGTATAGTATCTGGAACATGCCTAGAAGAGGATTTCAGAATTCCAGAGGCGCGCAAACAAAGCCATGCTTACTTCATCTTCACTTCATGCTTATACACCTGCTGGACTGTCTATCCTTCCTTGCTTTTGATTAGATGGATTATATCATCCAAGAGCTTAAACTAAGAGGCCAATACTTCAAGGAACGAACTTGCAGGCCTTATCTTATACCTTACCTCAACTAAAAAAGCTAACGAGAATGTCGATTCCATGCCTTAAGGCTGACTGACGCTTTCCTCTTTCCTGGTCTCCATTACCCTTCTCCCGAAAATGCTTTTTCATCGCTCTGAGCTCATCAAGTGGAATAGTTAATTACGTTTAACAATCTTCAGCAGCTTTAAGGTAAAGATGCCATTTGCATGATCCAAGGCCCCCCCTGCAAAAGGCTGTTGGAAGTCTCGTTCTCGATCACGGAGCAAATTACTTCTGTCTTAAGATCTGCAATCTGGCACTTGAGGCGAATCTTGCCCATAGCTTTCTGAGACTCAGCGTTGTACCCTGGGTCTTAATGCTGTTCAGCTTCCTGGTGGGAATCCCGAGCTTCCTTACCGTTTTTAGGGGTATAACATTTATAGCTGACCCCGGATCTACTTGCACTTGTCGGAGTTTTACTTCACCAATATATCCTGAAAGGTACAGTGGACGATTATGGTGAAGGTCCCCTAGCAACAAATAAGTCTTCTCGAGAAAATGTGAGGTCTGGCTCCTCCGCCTTCATCTTCTCTTGTATGCCTCGGTTCTCTTCTTGAGGTACATCATTCACCTCTATCTGGTGTACATGGGGTGCATACTTATCGGCTTCTGATAGAGCCTTGACACTTGTCGGATGTCAGGTGACAACCTCAACAAGGTAATTCTAGCTGGTACATTAGCTAGTTGTGCTAACAAATCATAATCGAAAGGCTCATCTAAGCCGGGCAATGCTTTCTTCTTCACCCTAGAGTTTACATTCTACCGTCTCGGGAAATTTTCGGTGGTAATCAAGCCCGGAGCGGGTTCTGTCTACATCATTTAGACTGACTAGGGTCGGTGTCTCTCTCTTCAGAATCAGACTTTGAAGCCAAGATGGATATGGCACACTTACCATGTTAGAGGACTGTACAAGTGACATAAGCAAGCAATCTCCAAGTGTCATAGGGGTTCTTGCAGTGCCCCCGGACTGAGGAACCGTACAAGACTTTTCGACCAAAGGACAAGTCTGTTCCTGCTTCGTTTTCGGTTCCCGATTCAATCTTCACCTTTCCTGAATGAAGAAAGAGAGTGAAAGAGAAGATATCAGTGCAATAGGTACAGAGGTACGAGAAACAGTCTTCGTTCGGTTCGGCAGAAGAAAGCCGAGAAAACAAATAGGAAGAGCACTATGCAAGCTTATAATTAAGCAAATATATAAAAGCTATCACCACCTCAAGCAGTAAAACAAAGTCGTTATGGCTATGTTACTAACATAGACAACTATGAATGGTATTCATTGACAGGAGTGACCGCTTTCTAGTCGTAGTTGGTACCGCCCCTGTTCACTTCAGCATGCAAGGAACACCTTCGGGAAGAATCAAAGTTTTTCTCCTCTGCAAAGCTATCAATGCTTTATTCAAGATCTTTAGCAGTCGATCGTTCATTCTCCCTCCCCAGTGGCTTTCGAAAGCTCGACATGAAAGAATAAAGAAAATAGGAAAAAAGAGTACGAGGATATTTAGCTATTTAGCCTTAGAGAAAGGTGACTTGGTAAGACCAGAATCTGGAACAGAGATTGGATGAAGAATTGCTTTTTCTTTAGCGGGAATGGCGCCACCTTTTTATTTAGCAACTGCCGCCCCGCTTAATAGGAATAGGATGCACTTACCGATCGGTGAAAGGAAAGAGCGGGGTCAGCCATCGACAAAGGAATATCGAACTCTACCCGTGTGAGGCCTCGTAGCCAGGGAGAACCATAGAATCGGAAGGTTATATTAGAACATCGGTGGAAAGGTCGAGAGGGCACCTAAAAATAGCTTTAGAAGCCAGATTAGGAAAGTCTTTCCCGAGTTCGAGCAAATGCAATGCGACATCCAGGCAAAAAAGGGCTGGGGTCCGATCTGCGCATACATCACTAAAGAAGAGAAGAATCCACATATATGGGGGAACACGGCAAAGGCCCATGTTATGGAAGTAGCAGAGGCTTATGCGGGAAAGAAAAAAGCAGGGGGTGCTCCTATGAGTGCAACCGACATTATAGAGCAGCTTGCGGGACAAAATTCGTGGCCGGAAGTGTTCAGGCACGAACAGCTGAAGCATATTGTTCTACAAAGGTACCCGAGCATGAAGGGGCCCTATGAGGACATACAAGTCCTCAAACTAATGGAAGCAGGAACCCTAATAGAAAGAAAGGGTACGAAAGTATATGGAAGAAAAGGGATGGCCGGAGGAGTACGAATTCGAGGAAATAAAAGAAAAGTATGTGGAAATAAATTGGATAGCGGCTCAATTCCTAGGGCAGCGACCCATAAAAACGAAGGAGCTTTTCATAATAGGCGAGCCCAGTACCCAAAAAACCTTGCTTTTTCATTTACTCTCAAAAGTAGTAAAGATCTATTATGCGAGTTCCAGAAAGAATGACTTCACCGGGGCACACGATTACCACGACATATGGCTCTTCGATGAGTTTCACCAGCCACAGCAGGAGAGTAGTGGGTATGCTTCCTACACTGAGACGGGGACCGCCTATGCCAATACATTATTAAAAGTACTCGATGGGCAGGAAGTCCGGCTGGATTCAAAGTATGGAAGACTTTTTACGAAGAAAAAGAATGTTCCAGTTGTTATGATAGCGAATGAACTACCAGAGTGCGTTGCTGCGAATGGGCCTTTCCACGAGAGATTCATGGTTTTACACTTCCGCGAAAGGGTAAATGATCTCCAAGAAGAGAGGGGGGTAGCCACTTTATGGGGCTGCATACAACGAAGAATGGAGAGAATGAACCTAGAGAAAGGAAGTAATCCCCAAGTGAAGATGAAATTCAATGATGATGTCCTTAGGATAAAATATGAAAAAGGTAGAGATGAATCCCCAAGAGCAGAAGGAAGTAGGCTCTTAGATAGGGCATTCCCGCTTAGCCCCTGGCTTACCTAAACCGCTGTTAGCATGTTAGCACGAGAGTGGATCGGGGAATCGAAAATGCTTCTTTGATTGTTGAGTAAGGAAGCGTAGCAGGGGAAGGGGATAGCACCGGTCTTGACTCTAATACTATTCTTCTTTGAGTAGATGTCGGCATAACCACTGCTATTTCATCTGCAGCTCTTACCGTTGAAGGAATAAGTATTGCTTTGGCTTGATTGCTTTCACCAGGTCTAGCTAGGCTGGGAGTCGATTAGCCCGAGTTGTGTTAAGATAAGTGGCACTTGAATTGGAAGTAGCCATCGGCCAGGTCTTGGATAGATCTCAAGCGGGCTTGAACTGCTTTATTCGGTCTTCAGCTGGCCAGAGAGGCTGCTGAAAGAGAAGAAAAGGAAAGGTGGTACTAAAAAGGGACTGCTACCAATTAGGCTAGAAAGAAGACAGTAAGCGCCGGGTAAAGTGACTTACTTGAATGGTGAGCTATCCTATAAGACTAAGAAGCGGGGAGAGAGAAGGATAACCTCTTTGAAAAGGACAGAGCCGCTTGGCCGCTACTTACACATCTGGAGTTCCGGATTGAACTAGGGAACGGAATTCAAGGGCAACGAAGGCCCTTAGATAGGACTTCATCTATGAATAGAAGAGATTTTCTTTCTAGTAGAGCTCATCACGACCATCATAACCTAACTCCAGGACTGCTACGGGCACTGATCCTTCTATTCAAAGTTTCCTTTCTCCTCTTGAATGTAGTTTGTCCTACAGCTCGCTAAAGTGAAGGTTATTCAGCAGTGTAAGCAAGTCACTCTTAACCCTATAGTGAATTCAGATATGCTGCGCTAGGAGCTAATGAAAGTCATCTAGCTCATCTAACTCAATAGGCTACTGGTGCTTATTATGTTCCCAATCTATGAAAGAAGAGTAGAATTCCCCGGAAGAAGATTCGCCGAACGGAGAATAAGCTGTAAATCTTAGTTCTCGAAAGCGAGTGAATCAGTCTTCCTTATAGCTCTTTCCTCCCTTTGCTTTGGTTGTGTTTAACCGCGGTTAAACACAAAGAAAGGGTTGTTTAGCTAATAGTAATAGTTCGAGCGGGTAGCAGTCTGAAAGCGAACGAGCTAACTAATATATAAGTATATAGAGCTGAGCGAGTAAGCAAGAAGAATATATTGACCGTACAGGCATTTCCCCTTCTTTCATCACCATTGAAAGCGCTTTGTCCCGCCAGGCCCCCACCCATCTCTCTGACTTCGGAGAGCCGCTAAATAATGAGGTTCGGCATCTGCTTGAGCAGGAAGAAGAAAGGTTTGATCCGCTCGGTTTAGATAATTTCCATGGGCCAATAAGACGGTGTCTAGGATGGCAGCCAACTATCTTTCCGTAGGGATTATCATTTCCAGTCTGGCTCTCGAAGACTCAATATCAGAGGAAGGTTTTTTGCAAATTAGTCCCGCATTAGTATCTGAATTAGTCGAATAAAATTATAATATAATAGAGTAAGGTTCGAGGCTCACTATCATAGGCGGATATAAAGTCCTATCTTGTAGTTACAGATGAAATAGATTTATCTTTCTCTTTGAGATCCAGTAAATGTTGAAGGTGCAGTTGGCTTCCATCGAGTAGCTTTTGTTCTCTATTGTATTCCGTTTGCCCTCCCATCCTTGTGTTGGCTTCGATTCCAGTGATCAAGCGAGCAAGCAAGTCAGAAATTCTTTTCGTTGAGATAGGAACAAAACTGATTTGGTTCAAAGAATTTCAACGCCAAGGTTCATTTTTTAATGAGCCCTAAGTCTCGCATGAAGAATTCTTGTTGCG